TGTTTCTCCTTAATTTTATTTAAATTTGGAATCTACTCCTTCGAAGAAAAGAAAATAAGTCTCTTGAAATTTGGAACCTCCGATTGTATCCGAACGAGAGGAATGTTGAAAAGTCACTACGAACCCGAAACATACCATTGGAAAGTGATTCAGTAATTAAACCTTCATGAATCCATTTTTGTTCTTTCATTCCAGGTAACCCCTTTAATTATCAACTCATGGAGTAGGAGTGATATTAGACAACCTTTCCTCTTTTTTCAAAAAAAAAATAGGAAGTTTTCCTACGGATGCAATTCGTAGATCATAAAGATCACCATATATATAACAAAATTTCTCCCCCGATTCCTTCTAGTCGAGCCTCTCGGTCTGTCATTATACCTCGAGAAGTCGAAAGAATTACAATACCCATTCCTCCTAAAATCCTAGGAATTCGTTGATGGTTGGAATAGATTCGTAGGCCGGGTCGGCTGATACGTTTTAAAACAGTTCTATATGGCCCTTTTCTATTCCTTCTATGTCGCAGAGTTGAAACCAAGAAATATTTCTTGCTTACTCGATGTTTTCTCACATTTTCGATAAAGCCTTCGCGTAGAAGTATTTTAACAATGTTTTCAGTGATATTTGTAGATGCTATTCGAACCGTTCCTTTTTTATCCATGTCAGCATTTCGTATAGAAGTTATTATTTCGGCAATAGTGTCCCTACCCATGATGAACTATAATTATTGGTGCCTCCGGGTTTTTATATAATCAGCATGCTCTACTCTTTTTTTTTCATGAATTATTAAAGGTATATGCGTGAGAAACAATCTACTAATGCATTCTACTAATTAATGGAATCTAATTCAGTTCAGATATCTTACTATGAACCTCCCTTTTTTTATGTTTTATTATGTTTTCATCTATTAGTATTTATTTAGAATCTATTTATAATACCTCAGGAGCTAATGAGACTATTTTAGTAAAATTCAACTGTCTCAATTCCCGAGCGATCGCACCAAAAACTCGAGTTCCTTTGGGATTTCCTTCTTGATCAATGACAACTGCTGCATTGTCATCATATTGTATTATCATACCATTGTCACGTTTGAGTTCTTTACATGTACGTACAATTACAGCTCTGATCACTTCTGATCTTTGTAGAGGCATATTGGGAACTGCTTCTTTGATTACAGCAACAATAACGTCACCAATATGAGCATATCGGCGATTACTAGCTCCTATGATTCGAATACACATTAATTCTCTAGCCCCGCTGTTGTCCGCTACATTTAAATAGGTCTGAGGTTGAATCATATCATTCTTATTATTTTTCTCTTTTTTCTTTCAATGCTAACTAACTAAAGGGCGAAGAAAAAAAGAAGAAAGATTGTTTGTCCAGAAATAAAAAAACTGCGGTTTTTTCATCACAAGGCCCCTTTCCTTTCGTTCCATATCCCTATCCCGCAATAACGAATTGAGTTCGTATAGGCATTTTGGACGCAGCTATAGAAATAGCTTCTCTGGCTACAATTTCTGATACTCCACCCATTTCATAAAGTATTCGACCCGGTTTAACGACGGATACCCAATATTCGGGAGATCCTTTCCCCGAACCCATACGTGTTTCGGTAGGCCTTACTGTAACAGGTTTGTCTGGAAATATACGTACCCATATTTTTCCACCACGACGCGCATATCGTGCCATGGCTCGTCGCCCCGCTTCTATTTGTCTAGATGTGATCCAAGCGGGTTCAAGTGCCTGAAGGGCGTATCCGCCGAAACAAATTCGATTGCCTCGATAAGATATTCCCTTCATTCTTCCTCTATGTTGTTTACGAAATCTGGTTCTTTTGGGGTTATAGTTGATGGTTGTTTCTCAATGCCATCTCTACTGCAGAACTGGACATGAGAGTTTCTTCTCATCCAGCTCCTCGCGAATGAAACGATTCAATAATATTGTATATATTTTGAATTGAATGAATAATGAATCATGGAATTTTTTGAGATATAATCTGTCACGTACACGTAGGAATAAAATAAAATGAGAAATTCCATTTTATAATTAATGAATCTTCATTTATTTTTACCTTTATTTTATTTATTTTTATTGAATTGCCCAAAACTTAGCAATCCAGTAAGGCTTTCGCGGGCGAATATTTGCTCTTTCAACATCCCTTTCATTCGTAGGGGCGTTCCATGACCTATCAGAATAAATGAATTGGTTCTTGGCTCGTTCCGCCATCCCACCCAATGAATCATTAGGATTCGTTTTCAAGGGAATCTTCCTCAGTCACAGGTTCTGTCGTTCCCATCGCTTCTCGATTAATGACTAGGCCCGAACTCTGCAATGGAGCTCCTAATAAAATTTGTTCCTGAATCAATCTTCTCAGTCTTTATTGACTCGGCGCTCTTTATTCTTTTTTATTTTTCGTATAAATTGTATTCATATTCATCGAATCTAATTATTAATTATGGACGAATACATTAATGCTTTATTACATTGCCTTTTATAAGATAGTTCATAGACCATACATATTGGAATCATATATCATTGCTATTCTTTTTCTTTCTTTCTCTCACCCCTCCATTTATCCATATCCCTTTGTTTTTGCTTCACAACCTTATAGATTGATTTTTCTTTTATGTAAAAAAAAATGCTTCAGTTGCTACAACAATATGATCAATACATCATATAGCGACTGGTTCCTTGGATCCAGATAATACGAAGCAATGAGCTGGTTATTAGTTATATAGTTATTAGTTCATACTAGGGGATGGCCCTTTGTTTTTTAATCCTAACCTAACTCTAAATAAAAAACCAACGAGTCACACACTAAGCATAGCAATTATATGGAGATGGAGTCAATCGAATTGTTATTCAACCCTATAGAATTAAGAATTCGAAAAAATTCTCATTTTTTTGATTGAACGGAAAAAAATGAACGAGTTTGTGATTTTTTATTCAATTGCCGGATGGATGGAACAGAAAGACAACGAAAGGCCCATTATTCCTCGTCTGCAAATATCCAAATTTTGATTCCTAATGCCCCATAGATAGTTCGAACTGTATAGGAACAATAATCAATTTTGGCTCGAATGGTTTGTAGGGGAACCCTACCTTCTCTGATCCATTCGACACGTGCTATTTCCTTTCCGTCGATACGCCCTGCAATTTGTACTTGAATTCCCTTTGTATCTGCTTTTTCAGTTAATTCAATAGCTTTTTTCATTGCCTTTCGAAACGAAACTCTATTCTTTAATTGTTCGGCTATAAATTCTGCAAGAATATTAGGTTGTCCATACGGTTTTTCAACTCTTGTGATAGCAATGTTAAGTTTTTGGTTCACAGAATTCAATTCTTTTTGTGCATTGCTCTGTAATTCTTCAATTCCTCGCGGGCTGCCCTCTATGAACAATTTTGGGAATCCCATATATATTATGACCTGGATCAGATCGATTCTTTTTTTAATCTTTATGCGTGCAATTCCCTCGGCACCCGAGGATATTTTCCTATTTTTTTGTACATAATTCTTGATACAATCCTGTATTTTTTGATCTTCCTGGAGACCCTCGGAATAACTTTTTGGTTGTGCAAACCAAACAGAATGATGACTTTGGGTTGTACCAAGTCGGAAACCGAGTGGATTTATTTTTTGTCCCATAGCACCTCGCTATCTCTATAAGGCCATATCATTTCTCTATTAGCCCACGTCATTCTGTTACGATATAGCATATGATCCATCATATATAGATACCTCTCTCTGACATCTTTATACTTATCTTTATATACCCATCCATATTTTCTTAACCATATGAAATAGTTTTTCTCTTTAGATGTATCTTTCAATACAATAGTTATATGACAGGTGGGTCTTTTTATCGGATAACTACGTCCTCGGGCTCGGGGTTTTAACTTTTTCATGCTAGTACCTTCATTAACTTCGGCTTGACTAATGATTAAAGCCGTTTCGTTGAATCCCATATTGTGACTAGCATTTGCTGCTGCAGAATAAACTAATTTTAAAATGGGATAACACGCTCGATAAGGCATGAGTTCTAGTATCATAAGTGTTTCCTCGTAGGGACGCCCACGAATCTGATCAATTACTCTTCGCGCTTTATGAGCAGACATACGTATATGTTGACCTAAAGCGTATACTTCTACATCTGGGTCACTCTTTATCATAAGGTTCACCTCCCACCAATAAACGATGAGCACCCATATCCACTTTATTAATTAATATATTAACGACGAGATTTATTATCGTTTCTCGCATGCCCCCGGAAATTCAGAGTAGGTGCAAATTCTCCCAATTTGTGACCTACCATACGATCTGTTATATAAATAGGCAAATGTTCCTTTCCATTATGAATAGCAATTGTATGGCCGATCATTGTGGGTATAATGGTAGATGCCCGGGACCAAGTTACGATTGTATCTTTTTCTGCCCTCGTGTTGAGCTTCGCAATTTTTATCAATAAATGATTAGCTACAAAAGGATTTTTTTTTAGTGAACGTGTCACAGCTAATTACTCCTTTTTTTTTG